TTTACGAAGAAAAACGAATAAAAATTCGCATTCAGATACATAAGAATTATATAGGAACTGAAATAGTCTTTTATTTTCTTTTGAAAAACCATAAATTGATTTCTTCGGAGTAATGAGACTCTTCCAATTATGATATTCGTGGAGAAAGAATCGCAATAAATGCAAAGATGGAGCATCTTCGATCCGACATTGAAGGATTTGAACCAAGATTTCCAAATGGATAGGATAGGGTATTAGTATATCTGACACATAATTTAAATGTAATAATTTGTCCTCTAAAAAGGGAAATATTGAATGAATAGATCGTAAATTATGACATTTTGGTATTTCTTTTTCTTCGGGAAAAGATACTAATCGCAGCGAGAATGGAATTTCCACAATGACCGCAAAACCTTCTGATATCATCTGAGAAAAAAAATGAGAATAAAAATAATTGTTGTGCCCAACGAATCGATTTTGGTTAGAATAATTAACCGAATTAATTAAATAATTCTGTTGATACATTCGAATAATTAAACGTTTCACAAGTACTGAACTAGATTTATTGTCATAACCAATAATTTCCACGGGTTCGTAAAAAATCGAATCGTTTAAACCATGATCATGAGCAAACGCATAAATATACTCCTGAAAAAGAAACGGATATAGGAAGTGTTGTTGCCGAGATCTATCTTTTTCTAAATATCCTTGTAATTCTTTCATTTACATTTCTACTTGAGCCAGAGGCGGGAGGTTTTTCTTGGTTTATCAAATGATACATACATAGTGCAATATGGTCAGAACAGGGTATTATGTATTGTATTATGTATATAGTATAGTAAGAAAAAAATATATACCCCGGAAAAGAAAGAGGGAGTCCAATCAACAGATCTTTTTACCTTCCTTTTCTATCCAATTGGTTTATGTTCGTTATAATTACAACAGGAGAAAAAATCCTTTATTTTTGCAACCCAATCGCTCTTTTGACTTTGGAATAAATTCTCTTTATCAATATACTGTTTCTTCTACACATCCGTCTACAATCCATAATAAAGAATAATTAGGATTCTGAAAAAAAAAAAAGAAAAAATCAATGGTTCACTCACAGGAGAACCCACTCTTTCCCGCATTAGGCACTAATTCATTTTTAACGTCTAATTAGATCGGGTAATCATTCCAATTAAGAACATAAGCTCGTTGCTTTTTATTTTACCAGAATTGGAGCCATAGAGCTCTATCCATTTATTCACTAGACCCAACTGTAAATGTGAATTTCTTTTGTCCCCTTCCAAAAATCAAAACAATCTTTTGGAACTGTAATGATCCGGTAAGGATAAACTCAAAGTTCTACTTTAACTTTGACTTTCATTTCAAATTAAATAAATTAATAAAATTGAAAATCTAATAAAATAATAAATTGATTTTATTACGACATGCTGTTTTTTCCATTCATTACCCTTGAGGATCAGTCGTGGTCTTATAGACTATACCAATAGTCTGGACGAATTCGTTGCTTCATCCAAATGTGTAAAAGATCATAGTCGCACTTAAAAGCCGAGTACTCTACCGTTGAGTTAGCAACCCGGATAAATAGGATATGTAGATATGATCGAAATATAAAAATCAATTGAATTGCACTGCACGACCCTATCAAAACATTGAACTAGCAACACATCGAAAAGAAAGATTTTCTGATCAATTAGAAACACAAAATACCAAAATTAGCAGATCGGATTAAAAATATTCCTAATCGAAATGTAAAAATTATGACAGACCACCCATTTTTTATCAAATTCTTTTTTGATTTTCCCTAAGAAAATACATCTTGTATGAGAGTAAATGCAGCAAGGCAAACCCATCATTTGAGCGAAGGAAACAAAAAAAACCAATATGGGGTGGGGATAAACAGCCCTATTTATCTACGATCGAATTATATTTGTTCGATACACCATTGTCAATATAAAAGCAATGTTGAGAAAGTAAATCAAGTAAATAAAATAAAGACTTGTGTTGGATTGGCACAACATAAATAAGAAATTGGAATGGAAAAAATTAAGGAAAAGGTAAATAAAAAATCCCCGGTTTATTCAATCAATAAAAGTACGATAAGCAAGCTTAACCCCTTGTTTGTTGTTAAATTCAATTCCCCCACCAAAATATGAATAAAGCAAGAAAAAGGAAAATGGTGTGTAAATAGAAATAATTACACAAGGATAGATACTAGTTACCCTTCCCTACTTTATTTTATTTATTTAATAATTTTGTTTTTTCCTTTAATTAACTCAAAGTTCTTTCTTTAAAGAATTCTGCCTTCCTTAAAATATCATAAACAGTTCCTGTAGGTTGAGCACCTTTTTCAAGGAAATATAGAATAGCAGGAACATTTAAATAAGTTTGATTCTTTATCGGATCGTAAAAACCTACTTTTCGAAGATCTCTTCCTTCTCTTCGGAATCGAACATCAATTGCAACGATTCGATAGATGGCTCATTGGGATAGATGTAAATAAACAATGCCCCCCCTAGAAACGTATAGGAGGTTTTTTCCTCATACGGCTCGAGAAAAATGATTCCAATTTCTGTATATAATAGCAAGTGGATCCATAAAATCATGAATTTTACTATAATTTGAATTGAGTACTTTTTTCTTCTTCCTTACAGAAAAAGGAAGAAATCTCATTCATACTCATAACTCAAGTTGGGTAATTCTGACAAGAAAATCCTTAGACATTTATTGAGCCGTCTCTAAACTCTTTTGTTTGTCTCATTTCGAATCTATTTTTATTCCTCAGTCTGATCCAATTGTTGAGACAATTGAAAATAGTGTTTCCTTGTTTCGGAATCCTTTATCCTTGCTTTGTGAAATCATTGGGTTTAGACATTACCTCGGGGATCCTTATTCCTTTCAAAATGGCAGCAACATACCTTTTTTTGTTATTTCTTTCTATATAAATAGAATACGAATGATTGATTCCCTTGTGATACACTTTTCATCGAAATAGTTTTACCAATTTTGAAAAATTTGACTTTTCAAACTTGTTCTGAATTTGAACCTTTCGATTTAGAATTTATATATAGTGAGGATATACTTACAGAGTTGGTCTAACTTATTGATTTTCACTAACCCTAGATTCTTTCCCTTGAAAAATGAATCAATCCTTTCTTCTCGAGCTTCATCATGTACTATTTACTTATAACCCAACACAAATTAGGTTCCGGGCAGAACAGAACAAACTATGTCGAGCCAAGAGCATCTTCATTACTATAGAAAATGGCGGATGTAAAAATCCACAGCCGACCATGTCCTTCAAGTCGCACGTTGCTTTCTACCACATCGTTTCAAACGAAGTTTTACCATAACATTCCTCTAATTGAAATTTAAAAGCGGTATGGAATTGATTCAATATAAAATCATGAATAGTCATTGGTTCAACCGGTATATAATATTTCTATCTACGGATAAATAAGTATTTATCCGGATAAGGGTCAGCAAGGATCGAATTTATTTAATTTAACCCCATATTCTATCATATGAATTGAATGAAAATAAAGATATTCAATTTTACCCACATTTGACACTTGATTCCGTTTGTGAGAAACCAAACGAATTCTCAGATATGATTCTTAGAACCATTCTGAAAATTAATAAGAAAAGATTTTTCCCTTTAACAAATTATTGTTTCATGTGGAGTGCAGTGTGATCCCATCTTTCGTTTCATGAAAAACGATCTGGGACGGAAGGATTCGAACCTCCGAATAACGGGACCAAAACCCGCTGCCTTACCGCTTGGCCACGCCCCATTTTGATTTCTATTCGATATTAATCAACACTAATATTGGTATTGGTTATTCGTCAATCCCAACCCAAATACACAAAAACATATGGGATATTTTGTTGCTAGGATTCAAGACATGTAGATATAGAATCAAAAAAATTCATTGATCATTACATAGAATTCAATTAAGATATTGTATGAAAGTTGAATTCCTTATATTCTCATTTTAGAATGATAATGGGGGGAGGGATTTTTTATTTGGGAAAGTCCGAACCGAAAAAAAAGAAGGATTTCTTGATCTGCCTTTTTCATTTTTCCCTTATAAAAATAACTCAAAATTATCTAATCCACAAGAACGAAATGCTTGTTATGCTTAATATCTTTAGTTTAATTGGTATCTGTCTTAATTCTGTCCTTTATTCGAGTAGTTTTTTCTTCGCCAAATTGCCCGAAGCTTATGCCATTTTCAATCCAATCGTAGATGTTATGCCTGTCATACCTGTACTCTTTTTTCTCTTAGCCTTTGTTTGGCAAGCCGCTGTAAGTTTTCGATGAAATCTTTAATACTCTGCTAAATTTATGATGTATTCGATAAAAAAATTCTAAAAATTGATAAGATCAGATAAGTCTTACATTACGAACCCTCGATTCAAAAATGGAAATTCTTGTATATTGAATGAATAACCGCAGCGATGAATTTGGATCAGCCTTTTCCCCGTTCTGACCTTCCGGTGAGTATGGACTATTAGGTACTCCACAATACCTAATTATTGATATGACAAGAAATTTCGGGTAACGAATGAATCAAAATCTTATTACAAATAAATTCGTTTTATTTTTCATTTTTGGGGGTGTCAAAACAAAAAAAAATGGTATATGTGGTAAAAAATAGGCAATCTATTCCCCTTTTTCAAAAAAAAATGATCTTGGAGATTGTGTAATGCTTACTCTCAAACTCTTTGTTTACACAGTAGTGATATTCTTTGTTTCCCTTTTTATCTTTGGATTCTTATCTAATGATCCAGGACGCAATCCTGGACGTGAGGAATAAAAAATTTCTAGTTTTTTTTTGCTTTTTTCTAAATTAATTCTTAATAATCTTATTTGTTTCATACATTTAACTATGATAAAATCAAGGGATGAGAATCTTTTCGAATTCAAAAATACCAAGTGATCAGAGAAAGCGGAAAGAGAGGGATTCGAACCCCCGGTACAAATAATTCGTACAACGGATTAGCAATCCGCCGCTTTAGTCCACTCAGCCATCTCTCCTAATTCCAAATTGAAAATTTGTTATGTGATGTAACACGTGAAATAAAGATTGATAAAAATCTACCTTCTTCTCTTTATTTTCTTTTTTCATTTGATTTTTATTTATTTAATCTTATTTAACTTTATTATTATTATTTATTTTATTATATTATTCTATTTTAATAAATTTAATAAAAAAAATATTATTATATTATTAAATATTATATTATTAAAATAGAAATTCGAAATATTCTAATAAATAATAGAAATTTTTTAAATAGCTATTAAATTTGAAATAGCTATTAAAATTTAAACTTAAACAAAAACAAAGTATTTAATATTTAGATAAAATAATTTAAATAAAATAAAAGTAAAGGTATATATTTATACTAAGAGGTATATATTTATTATAGTATAAATATATTATGTATAATAAAATATGTAAAAATATGTATAAGAAAAATAAGAAAAAGATAGAAAAAAGCAATTGATCAGGAATTCAATATAGATAATGACTCAAAACGGATCTCCTCAATAGAAAGAATATCTTAGTTCTTTGATTTTATACGAAAGGTTTATTCTCCCGGCCTGATCTGCTTAAGTACTGGCCGGGACATTTCTTCTTTTATTCCATTGATTATTCTTTTTTTCTTTTTCTCAGTTTATTACTTAATTTCTTACTGTTGTCAAGTAAGGAATAAAAAAAGACATATGATAACATATTATATATATATATAAATACATTAAACAATATTAAATTACATTTAACAATTTGAAATATTCAAAATATTTCTATTCTAAAAATATTTCTATTCTAATAGAATAGAACTCAATATAACGCATTTACTTCTTCAAGAGACAAACTTTATTTGAACAGTTGAGATTCAATTGACCCGAATTCATAAGATCTGGCACCGGCAGTTGAAAAGAAGGTGAAAAAGGGGGGGTCTGTGTATACAGAATTTATAATTTTTATAGTCTAGCTTCAATCACCCCTTCAGGCGGGAACTATTAGTTTAGTAATGACTTCCCAGCAAACGAAAAGCTTAACTTTTTTTGTTATGCTATTTTAATAAAATTATGTTATTTAAATAAGCTTTACACTCTTCGCTTAGCTTTTTTTATTTTTATTTTAAGTCCCCGGCGAGACTAAATATGTGTCAACGCTAAAATTTTCATGATTCCACTGCTATCTTGATTTTGTCTCACCCCTTTTTTTGTTCGACAAATGGCCCATTCATATACAATAATGAATATGTAGCGGGTATAGTTTAGTGGTAAAAGTGTGATTCGTTCTATTAACAACTTAAATAGTTAAGGGGTCCATCGGTTTTTTTTCAAACTCCGATCAAAAACTTTATTTCTTAAAAAGGTTTAATCCTTTTCTTCTCAATAGCATATTTGAGGAAAAATATACGTTCTCACGATTTGTATGTATCCAAAGGCCAATTAGAAATTGCATCAAAAAGTTGGATTATAGATATGGAGTCGCGAAGCATAATTTTTTTGAATTGGATTAACTATTCCAATTGAATAAGTATAGGTAAAGGATCTATGGATGAAGATACAAAAGTATATTTCCAATCGTAACTGGATCTTCCATTTTTGTGTTGTAAAAGGAAATTGAAGCCAAATAGCTAAAAAACGATAGTTTTGGTTTACTAGAACCATCAGCATATTGTTTCAGCTCGGTGGAAACCAAATTCTTTTCCTGAGGATCCTAGGAGTGAAAATAGGGAACGAAGTAACTAGACTAGATAGATTTGGTATAATCTCTCTCCTCTAGAGGGATCATCTAGAAAGCGGGTAGCTTTAGATGCATTCATACAGAAAAGCTGACATAGATATTATGGATCTCATTTTTTCTCTGGAAATACATGGACCTTCCATAAAGGAGCCGAATGAAACCAAAATTTCATGTTCGGTTTTGAATTAGAGACGTTAAAAATGATCAACCAACGTCGACTATAACCCCTAGCCTTCCAAGCTAACGATGCGGGTTCGATTCCCGCTACCCGCTCCATATTCTTTATTATACATGCGTCATCAATTTGGATATGCATCCTTTTTTCCCGAAAAGATATATTTTCTGTATAATCGTTTTTTATTTGAGCAAGAGTAAAGTAAGAATACGAAAGAAGAAAATAGAAATGAAAAGCGTCCATTGTCTAATGGATAGGACAGAGGTCTTCTAAACCTTTGGTATAGGTTCAAATCCTATTGGACGCAATTTTTTTCCATCTATTTTGTTAAATGTCTATACTAAGAAACCCTTTTTGTATGATTCAAATCAGAAATTTTTCTCAATGATTACTCTCATGCTAAGAATAAGTATGATAAATTTATGGTTGTTCCTGAAGTAGAAATTGTTTGATCTGTTCCTGAATAGCTTCCTTCAAAACGGCTTCTGCTTGCTCGGTGAATGTCTTGGTAGAAGATATAATTTCTTGGAATTGAGGTTTATTCTTTTTTAAGTAAGTACGTAACTGAACAAG